TTGGGATTGGGCTTGTTAATCGATTCATAACCTTTCGAGTACAACCAATATCTATTAGAACCCCCTTTACTTGCAGGAGTACATCTTGGATCTGTCGATTATGTTATGGCCGTAGTCCCACTCATGGCGACTTGGTCGAATTGGGAGAAGCAGTAGGTATTATTGCGGGTCAATCTATTGGGGAACCCGGGACTCAACTAACATTAAGAACTTTTCATACCGGTGGAGTATTTACAGGTGGTACTGCAGAACATGTACGAGCTCCTGATAATGGAAAAATCAAATTCAATGAAGATTTGGTTCATCCCACACGTACACGTCATGGGTATCCTGCTTTTCTATGTTATATAGACCTATATGTAACTATTGAGGGTCAAGATCTTCTACATAATGTGAATATTCCACCAAAAAGTTTGATTTTAGTTAAAAATGATCAATATGTAGAATCAGAACAAGTGATTGCTGAGATTCGCGCCGAAGCATCCACCTTGAATTTTAAAGAGAGAGTTCGAAAACATATTTATTCTGACTCAGAGGGAGAAATGCACTGGAGTATCGCTGTGTACCATGCACCCGAATATACATATGGTAATGTTCATCTCTTACCAAAAACAAGTCATTTGTGGATAGTATCTGGAGTTCCGTACAGATCCAGTATAGTCCCTTTTTCGCTCCACAAGGATCAAGATCAAATAAATATTCATTCTCTTTCTGCCGAACGAAAATATATTTCTAACCCTTCAGTGACTAATGATCAAGTGAGACACAAATCGTTTAGGTCGGATCCTTCTGGTAAAAAGGGGGAGTGGGTTCTTGATTATTCAGGACCTGATCGAATCATATGTAATGTTCATTGTAATTTCATATATCCCCCCATTCTCGACGATAATTCTGATTTATTGGCAAAGAGGCGAAGAAATAGATTCATCATTCCATTACAATCTAATCAAGAAAAAGAACTAATACCCCGTTCGGGTATCTCGATTGAAATACCCATAAATGGTCTTTTCCGTATAAATAGTATTCTTGCTTATTTCGATGATCCCCGATACAGAAGAAAGAGTTCAGGAATTACTCAATATGGGACTATAGAGGTGGATTCAATCGTCAAAAAAGAGGATTTGATTGAGTATCGAAGAACAAAAGAATTTAGGCCAAAATACCAAACGAAAATAGATCGATTTTTTTTCATTCCCGAGGAAGTGCATATCTTACCCGGATCTTCTTCTATAATGGTACGGAACAATAGTATCATTGGAGTAGATACACGAATTACTTTCAATATAAGAAGCCGAGTAGGCGGATTGGTCCGAGTGGAGAAAAAAAAAAAAAAGATTGAACTCAAAATATTTTCTGGGGATATCTATTTTCCTGGAGAGACAGATAAGATATCCTGGCACAGCGGCATCTTGATACCACTAGGAACGGGAAAAAAAAATTCTAAGGAATCAAAAAATTGGATCTATGTCCAACGGATCACACCCACCAAAAAAAAGTATTTTGTTTTGGTTCGACCCGTAGTCACATATGAAACGGCGGACGGGCTAAATTTAGCAACGCTTTTCCCCCATGATCCCTTGCAGGAAAGGGATCATGTGCAACTTCGAGTTGTCAATTATATCCTTTCTGGAAATGGTAAACCAATTCGCGGAATTTCTCATACAAATATTCAATTAGTTCGAACTTGTTTAGTATTGAATTGGGACCAAGACAAAAAGGGTTCTTCCATAGAGGAGGTTCATGCATCCTTTGTTGAGGTAAGGGTAAATGATCTGATTCGAGATTTCATAAGAATGGACTTAGTGAAGTCCCTCATTTTGTATACCAGAAAAAGGAATGATCCGGCAGGATTAATTCCCGCTAATGGATCAGATCGTACCAATCTCAATCCTTTTTATTCCAAGGTAAGGATTAAACAATCACTTACCTGGCATCAAGGAACTATTCGTACGTTGGTGAATAGAAATAAGGAATGCGAATCTTTGATAACTTTGTCATCATCTAATTGTTCTCGAATAGGTCCACTCAACGATTTGAAATATAACAACAATGTGACAAAAAAATCAAATAAAAGGGATCCACTACTTCCAATTAGGAATTCGTTGGGTCCTTTAGGAATTGTCCCTAAAATTACGAATTTTTTTTCATTTTACTATTTAATAACTCATAATCAGATCTTGGTAAATAAACATTCGCTGCTTGACAATTTAAAACAGACTTTCCAAATACTTAAATATTATTTAATGGATGATAATGGGAGGATTTATAATCCCAATCCATCCAGTAACATGATTTTTCATCCATTCAATCGGAATTGGTATTTTTTCCATCACGATTATTGTGAAGAAACATCGACGATAATTAGCCTTGGACAGTTTTTTTGTGAAAATGTATGTATATCTAAGTATGGACCACATCTAAAATCGGGTCAGGTTCTAATTGTTCATGTTGACTCTTTAGTAATAAGATCTGCAAAGCCCTATTTGGCTACTCCAGGAGCAACCGTTCATGGCCATTATGGGGAAATCCTTTACGAAGGAGATACCTTAGTTACATTTATATATGAAAAATCGAGATCTGGTGATATAACACAAGGTCTTCCAAAAGTAGAACAAGTGTTAGAAGTTCGTTCGATTGATTCAATATCAATGAACTTAGAAAAACGGGTTGAAGGTTGGAACGAACGTATAACAAGAATTCTTGGGATTCCTTGGGGATTCTTGATTAGCGCTGAGCTAACCATAGCGCAAAGTCGTATATCTTTGGTTAATAAAATTCAAAAAGTTTATCGATCCCAAGGAGTGCAGATACATAATAGGCATATAGAAATTATTGTACGTCAAATAACATCAAGAGTGTTGGTTTCAGAAGATGGAATGTCTAATGTTTTTTCACCAGGTGAATTCATTGGATTGTTGCGAGCGGAACGAACGGGGCGCGCTTTGGAAGAAACGATCTGTTACCGAGCCGTCTTATTGGGCATAACGCGAGCGTCTCTGAATACTCAAAGTTTCATATCTGAAGCGAGTTTTCAAGAAACTGCTCGAGTTTTAGCAAAAGCCGCTCTACGAGGTCGTATCGATTGGTTGAAAGGCCTGAAAGAAAATGTTGTTCTGGGGGGTGTGATACCCGTTGGTACCGGATTCAAAGGATTAGTGCACCGTTTAAGCCAACACAGCAACATTTCTTTGGAAATCGAAAAGAAGAATCTATTCGAGGGGGGCATCAGAGATATTTTGTTCCGCCACAAAAAATTATTGGATTCTTGCATCTCCAAAAATTTCCACGATACATCAGAACAATCATTTACAGGATTTACTGATTCCTAAGAGCGATCATCCTTTTAATTTATAATTTAACTAGCCGGTCCCTTCCCTTCTTTTGTTAAAAAAAAAAAATGAATAGAAAGGAATTAATGGCTTGGACCGTGTATTACCGCTCAATCTCCGGTAGAAAGGTTCCATCGGAACATTTTTTTCAGGGTACCTCGTAAAAAAAAAAAAAAGAGGAAGTGTGGGGAGAAATGACAAGAAGGTATTGGAACATAAATCTGGAAGAAATGATGGAAGCAGGAGTTCATTTTGGTCATGGTACTAGGAAGTGGAATCCTAGAATGGCACCTTACATCTCTGCAAAGCGTAAAGGTATTCATATTACAAATCTTACTAGAACTGCTCGTTTTTTATCAGAAGCTTGTGATTTAGTTTTTGATGCAGCAAGTAGGGGAAAACAATTCTTAATCGTTGGTACAAAAAATAAAGCAGCTGATTCAGTAGCATCGGCTGCAATAAGGGCTCGATGTCATTATGTTAATAAAAAATGGCTCGGTGGTATGTCAACAAATTGGTCCACTACAGAAACAAGACTTCATAAGTTCAGGGACTTGAGAGCGGAACAAAAGACGGGAAGACTTAACCGTCTTACGAAACGAGATGCAGCAATGTTGAAGAGACAATTATCTCACTTGCAAACATATCTGGGTGGCATCAACTATATGACGGGGTTGCCTGATATTGTAATCATCGTTGATCAGCAAGAAGAATATACGGCTCTTCGAGAATGTGTTACTTTGGGAATTCCAACAATTTGTTTAATCGATACAAATTGTGACCCAGATCTTGCAGATATTTCGATTCCAGCCAATGATGACGCTATAGCTTCAATTCGATTAATTCTTAACAAATTAGTATCTGCAATTTGTGAGGGTCGTTATAGCTATATAAGAAATCGTTGATTAATAATAAGATAAGTCAATTACTTCGTCAATTCCATCGATTTATGGAATCGGTTACTATACTATATCCATCCTGAATATAAAAGATAAAAATTCCCGGGGATATTATGTAATTACTTGGTATCCGAAATATACAGTTAAAGTAGGCGAATCGATAAAGAGATAATTGAATCAAAATAATTCCTTTTTAAGTTCTATTTCTGTCAGAGGGCAAGCAATATGAATGTTCTACCATGTTCCATCAACACATTAAAAAGGTTATACGATATATCCGGTGTAGAAGTAGGCCAACATTTCTATTGGCAAATAGGAGGTTTCCAAGTCCATGCCCAAGTACTTATTACTTCTTGGTTCGTAATTGCTATCTTATTAGGTTCTGCTACTATAGCTGTTCGGAATCCACAAACCATTCCAACCGACGGTCAGAATTTCTTCGAATATGTCCTTGAATTCATTCGAGACTTGAGCAAAACTCAAATTGGAGAAGAATACGGTCCATGGGTTCCTTTTATTGGAACTATGTTCTTATTTATTTTTGTTTCCAACTGGTCGGGTGCTCTTTTACCTTGGAAAATAATACAGTTACCTCATGGGGAGTTAGCCGCACCCACGAATGATATAAATACTACTGTTGCTTTAGCTTTACCTACGTCAGTAGCCTATTTCTATGCAGGTCTTACAAAAAAAGGATTGGGTTATTTCGGTAAATATATTCAACCAACTCCAATACTTTTACCAATTAACATCCTAGAAGATTTCACAAAACCCTTATCGCTTAGTTTTCGACTTTTTGGTAATATATTGGCTGATGAATTAGTAGTTGTTGTTCTTGTTTCTTTAGTACCTTCAGTAGTTCCTATACCTGTCATGTTCCTTGGATTATTTACAAGTGGTATTCAAGCTCTTATTTTCGCAACTTTAGCCGCGGCTTATATAGGGGAATCCATGGAGGGTCATCATTGACTATCTTTCAAAATATGCTTTTTTATTTATCCCAACGCTGTATAGGCGGTTCAGGTTCAAATAAGCTATTTTGGAACAGAATAGATACAAGGGTATATATATATATATATATATGATTTAGAGTACTAGTAAAAAGATTACGATATTTTGGAATTCAATTGTCAACAAAAAGGAATGAACGAGATCTAAAGGATCTTTTTCCTAAGATTTCCGTTGGGGCCACTTATGTCATACTCCCCCAATATTCTATTTCTATTTGTTCAGTCAATCACAATATTGATTACGATTCATACCTAATCATAATTTGGATAAGATAAGAATTGTTATCCGGTTCCGATGTGCGATAAAAAAAGTGTTCTATGAAACTATTCCCATCCCATTTCATTTGATTTCAGTCAATTCAATGATTGATCAAAATTTGAATTAATTGCATGCAATTAATTGGATCTCTAATATGGATATTGTATTGATATGGAAGGAGTCAGTCAGACTAATGAATTCGTCAGTTTGTATTCATGCTTGTATTAATGCGGGATAATGATAAAGAAAAGGAAACCAATAATTTACAAATGAGATTCATAAAAAATGGGTTAGGGATGGGGTCAAACTGGGTATATGTTATTTAATTATAAGCCAACTCTTCTGTATGTTTCAAAGAATGATTCTAGAATCGGGTTGAATATTAGATGTGAATTTTTTGTTTACGTTATGGAAGAAAGCCATGTATATGTGATATTAGATATTTACTAGTTATATATGAACTATCCATATATCTTATTGACTTTTCTACCCCACCGTGAATTTAGATAGGAATTACAATAGAAGTTCTTCCGTTTCGTCTGGGCCGAATGAATAAACAGATGAAATCAAGCATAGCATATAGAAGAGAAAGAGTGCAGAATTGAAAGAATGAATGGTTCGGAACAAATAAATGAAACGGAAGAACTAGGTCCTTCTGCATTGATTATGGATTGATAAAGACTCCCTGGATAGGAAAACGCGAGATCGAAGCAGTTCTGCTTATACGATTCAATAATCTCATTACTTTAATTTGTAGTTCATAGTTATTTCGACTGGATTGGGTGGATCTTAGTAATGGAATAATAAGTCATAATTCATTGGTTGCTTGTATCATTAACCATTTCTTTATTTTTATGCGAGGAGCTTACCATGAATCCACTGATTTCTGCTGCTTCCGTTATTGCTGCTGGATTGGCTGTAGGGCTGGCTTCTATTGGACCTGGAGTTGGTCAAGGTACTGCTGCGGGCCAAGCTGTAGAAGGTATCGCAAGACAACCAGAGGCAGAGGGTAAAATACGAGGTACTTTATTGCTTAGTCTGGCTTTTATGGAAGCTTTAACAATTTATGGACTGGTCGTGGCATTAGCACTTTTATTTGCAAATCCCTTTGTTTAATCCTATAAATTTGTAAAGTTTTTTGTTTTGTCTTTCTTATTTTATTACCTTGGATTTGCCGCTTGATTTTTCGAATTATATCAAGATTTCACTCCTACAATAACAATTTCACTCCTACAATAGTTTTAACTTAGAGATAATACCCCGTGGGAAGGACTAATTTGAGGATCAGGAATTAGCGGATCCACTCGCTTTCTTCCTTCCCGTTCTCAGTCCAATGGAACCCCCTTTTTTTAGGAAGCGTTGCAACAAATGAGGTATTTCGCAATTGATATGCGACCTGAGACCCAATTCTAACAAGTATTTCAATTTTCTTATTGAAATAAAAATTTTAAAATATTAAGAAAATTAATAAAAAAATCAATCAAATAAAAAAAAGGGCGAAGTAATACAAAAAGAACTCTGTTCGATTTAGTCAGTCCTATCTATAAGAGGAGATCCTATGAAAAATGTAACCGATTCTTTCGTTTCCTTGGGTCGCTGGCCATCCGCCGGGAGTTTCGGATTTAATACCGATATTTTAGCAACAAATCCAATAAATCTAAGTGTAGTCCTTGGTGTATTGATTTTTTTTGGAAAGGGAGTGTGTGCGAGTTGTTTATTTCAAGAATAAGCTGGATCTAACCAGCTGCACTTTATTCTTTATAATTAGGAAAGAAAGGTGCACGATCTCGCGAATTACTTCTGAATAAATTCAGAAATCATATGTACGAACCATAGCATTTCGCGATTCATTGGTAAATAAACTTTGATTCTCTATCAACCAATAATATGGGACCCTAAGCAAAACATGGTTAAAGCTAAATTGTTTGAAGTTCGGGCGCAACATTGGTGCTCTTTCTACCACTCTATTAATTAGTATGGAGATGGTTTCAAAATGAATAGTT